CTGGATAAATTACAAGGTTAGAAGCACAGTTTATTGAATCTGGGGGGTAGGGACGTTCTCATTAAGTAAGGCAGTTGCATGCTCAATTCCAACATATGCAATGAGTGTGAAAAAAGTCCCCAAGAAGATTTGTGATGAGATAAATGCTGGGATAGAAAGATTTTGGTGGAAAAGGAGATGGAAAGGAAAGTGCATTGGACCAGCTGGGAGCTATTAACAATGAGAAAAGAGAAAGTAGGCATTAGGCATTGGTTTTAAGGATTTGCAGATCAAAAATACATAACTATTGGAAAAGCAAGAAAAAGATGTCATATTCAAGAACAAGCGGCATCAAGATCAAGCTCTAATGGAACACATCATCTGACTCAGCTAGCACCCTTAAAAGGTCCACTCTCGATACCACGCGCAGAATACAAAGGAATTGTGCTGGTCTTTCTATGGTCGTTTTTCTTCTCTTTTGCGAACTGAACTTTGTTGAAGCCCATTCAATTCAGATCTTCAGATCGAGACAGAGACAGAATTTTAAATCAAGAGTTTATAAGGACTTTCTGGACTTAGTCTTTCTAAACCTTCGCTGATGGGGCACAGATATGAGTCCTGGGGCAACAGTCTGTCTACCGTCTTTCCAGTCAGCGGAAACCTCCCGATCTTCTTTTTTTAGAATAGTGCTATGACGGAGCCTTCGGGCCGTTCATTCAGCACGTAGGATAGATGGTTCTTACTCATGTCTTGCTTTCAAGCCCCCTATCTCACTGCTGCTAGAAAAGCTCTGAATCTGTGGGTGGTACTGCTGCTACTCCTTCAAAGGAATCTCTTTCCAGAACTGGGGCAGAAATCTCTAATTGATATGCTGGAAACTTTGAAAAAAGTTTTAGACCTTACTATACTAATAAAGATGAAATCCTTGAACCAATGCTGATGGAAGTAGAACTAACTCTCCAATGTTAAAGGAATGAATGCCTGCCCGAAGCAATAAATAGGATCCCGGATCCCAATCCCGAGCTAGCAATAGACAAAGCAACCTAAACCAATCCGCAAGCAAAGACTTAAGTGATTGGAATCGATTCTATCAACTCGTATAGAAGTAATCTGTCTTCTCTCAATCGGCAAGTTAATTGTCAGCGGAGTTGGAATTTGGATTGTTAGAATGTTAGGCTTAGCAACCTACACATAAGGCCCTTAAGCTTTTTTGTTAATTGTATATGGAATGCAGACACCAACATCGACATGAAGATGATACGCTGACAATCGCCCTTACTAGAGATAGAGAGTTGGTAATGGATGAGTATGATAGCTCACCTTCGATAGCAGCAGATTAGGAAAGAGCAAAGTCAACAGAAGACAGAGATCCTTAAACAACCGGACTAGAAGTAGAAGCGGATGAGAGGTGCGAAGCAGGTCTTCCCCACTGAAGACAATAGGATTTGGTTCTCGCAAGTTAGATAGAGGAGACCAGTAGTCCTTAAACCAAAGGCAAATATCGGAATGTCAGCTAAGCCAACTAAACACCAAATCAATCGGAATAAACTTCTACATCTGAGAAAAAATGTGTGACTAACTCTATTGATAAATTCCCTTCTTGTACGCTAACGCTCTAGGATGGCAGGGTTGGTAAAACTCTCCATGATTGATGATAGCATTACTAGTTGCTTCAAGCTTTTTTTTCTACTGTACGCATATTCCCCGTCTAGTGAGCCGAGAAATAAGGGCTTACTGAAAGCTCAACCCATGTAACTCTTATTTCACCTGTTTGTTCTTCCTGACCAATTCCTCAGGAATCGATGTAAATGTCTGCCCATTTTACAGCTCCACGCATGCAAGGTCTTGCTGGCACTGAGTGCTAAACGCGTTACGACTTTTTTGTTGTTGATGATCGAAACTCTTGAGAGCTTCTCGTTACTTATAAAAAACTTTTGACTCGGAATTTGGCCTCATAGAGCTGTTCATTTTATGTCTGTTTAGATCAAGACTTTCAATCTGCATGTCTTCTTTATCACCACAAAATAGGGATGATCAAAATAACCTCTGAAATGAGGATGCGGTACCCCGAGATTGAAGAGATCGAATTCCTCCCGGGAACACACGAAAGAAAGATATGAACTGGGTCAAATAGAAAGATCGGAGATTTCAAATTGACCTTTCTATTGTTTTTTTTACATTGAGGTCGGTAACGTTGGTGAATTAGGTTAATAAGGGGGCACGGTTGAACGTGGGTAGATTCCTTTTTCTAAGAGATGAAAGGTGGCATAGCCAGTCCTATACAATCAATTGTGAGCAGGGAGCAATTCAGGAGGAGTAGAAAGTCTTTTGTTCTAGGTCTGTTGCGCGGTGAAGATGTCAGAATTGCCACTGTGGATGGGTAACGACTTTGGAACTCTTTTGTATCCTAGGGTTCGTTATTGTTTTGATGTGAATAACGAAATGTTTACTCACACCGACCGCTTCGAAAAGGTCCCTGGAGACAAGGAAAAGCCGAGGCTCTGGCAAGACATCAATCAAG